GTTAATGTAGCTTAAATAATAAAGCAAGGCACTGAAAATGCCTAGATGAGTAAACTTACTCCATGAACACACAGGTTTGGTCCCAGCCTTCCTATTAACTCCTAGCAGACTTACACATGCAAGTATCCACACCCCAGTGAAAATGCCCTCTAAGTCGACAAGACCAAGAGGAGCTGGTATCAAGCACACACCCGTAGCTCATGACACCTTGCTCAGCCACGCCCCCACGGGAGACAGCAGTGATAAAAATTAAGCCATAAACGAAAGTTTGACTAAGCCATGTTAGTTAGGGTTGGTAAATCTCGTGCCAGCCACCGCGGTCATACGATTAACCCAAGTTAATAGGCCCACGGCGTAAAGTGTGTTTAAGCACAACACCAAATAAAGTTAAATTCCAATTAAGCTGTAAAAAGCCATAATTGAAATGAAAATAAATGACGAAAGTGACTTTATAATAGCTGAAACATGATAGCTAAGATCCAAACTGGGATTAGATACCCCACTATGCTTAGCCCTAAACACAAATAGTTATATAAACAAAACTATTCGCCAGAGTACTACCGGCAATAGCTTAAAACTCAAAGGACTTGGCGGTGCTTTATACCCTTCTAGAGGAGCCTGTTCTATAATCGATAAACCCCGATAAACCTTACCACCCCTTGCTAATACAGTCTATATACCGCCATCTTCAGCAAACCCTAAAAAGGAGCAAAAGTAAGCACAATTATTTATACGTAAAAACGTTAGGTCAAGGTGTAACCTATGGAGTGGAAAGAAATGGGCTACATTTTCTAATTTAAGAAAACTCTTTACGAAAGTTATTATGAAACTAATATCTAAAGGAGGATTTAGCAGTAAACTAAGAATAGAGTGCTTAGTTGAATTAGGCCATGAAGCACGCACACACCGCCCGTCACCCTCCTCAAATAAGTACAATATATTTAAATATATTTGCATATATTAACTATATGAGAGGAGATAAGTCGTAACAAGGTAAGCATACTGGAAAGTGTGCTTGGACAATCAAGATGTAGCTTAAATAAAGCACCTAGTTTACACCTAGAAGATTTCACATACTATGAACATCTTGAACTAATCCTAGCCCATTACACGTTTATATTAAAATATCAAAACACTACAAATAAAACATTTACCAATTATTAAAAGTATAGGAGATAGAAATTTTAAAAATGGCGCTATAGAGAGAGTACCGTAAGGGAACGATGAAAGAAAAAAATTAAAGTACAAAAAAGCAAAGATTACCCCTTGTACCTTTTGCATAATGAGTTAACTAGCAAAAACTTAACAAAATGAATTTCAGCTAAGTACCCCGAAACCAGACGAGCTACTTATGAACAATTTATTAAGAACCAACTCATCTATGTGGCAAAATAGTGAGAAGATTTATAAGTAGAGGTGAAACGCCTAACGAGCCTGGTGATAGCTGGTTGTCCAGAAAATGAATATTAGTTCAGCTTTAAAAAATGCCAAATATATAAACAAATATACTGTATTTTTAAAAGTTAGTCTAAAAGGGTACAGCCTTTTAGAAACGGATACAACCTTGACTAGAGAGTAAAACTTCACAATACCATAGTAGGCCTAAAAGCAGCCATCAATTAAGAAAGCGTTAAAGCTCAACAATAAAACTGTATTAATTCCAACAACAAATAGCCAACTCCTAGCCTTAATACTGGACCAATCTATAAAAATAGAAGCAATAATGTTAATATGAGTAACAAGAAGTACCTTCTCCCTGCACGAGTTTAAATCAGTACCTGATAATACTCTGACTATTAACAGTAAAATAAAAATAACCCAACTATAAATTACTTATTAATCACACTGTTAACCCGACACAGGAGTGCACTTAAGGAAAGATTAAAAGAAGTAAAAGGAACTCGGCAAACACTAAACCCCGCCTGTTTACCAAAAACATCACCTCCAGCATGACTAGTATTGGAGGCACTGCCTGCCCAGTGACAATCGTTAAACGGCCGCGGTATCCTGACCGTGCAAAGGTAGCATAATCATTTGTTCTCTAAATAAGGACTTGTATGAATGGCAAAACGAGGGTTTTACTGTCTCTTACTTCCAATCAGTGAAATTGACCTTCCCGTGAAGAGGCGGGAATATGCCAATAAGACGAGAAGACCCTATGGAGCTTTAACTACTTAGCCCAAAGAAACAAACTYAACTACYAAGGAGACAACAATATTCTTTATGGGCTAACAGCTTTGGTTGGGGTGACCTCGGAGAACAAAAAATCCTCCGAGCGATTTTAAAGACTAGACCCACAAGTCAAATCACACAATCGCTTATTGATCCAAAAATTGATCAACGGAACAAGTTACCCTAGGGATAACAGCGCAATCCTATTCAAGAGTCCATATCGACAATAGGGTTTACGACCTCGATGTTGGATCAGGACATYCTGATGGTGCAACCGCTATCAAAGGTTCGTTTGTTCAACGATTAAAGTCCTACGTGATCTGAGTTCAGACCGSAGTAATCCAGGTCGGTTTCTATCTATTGTGTATTTCTCCCAGTACGAAAGGACCAGAGAAATAAGGCCAACTTCAAACAAGCGCCTTAAATTARCTAATGATYTCATCTCAATTAAATACACAAACAAATTCCGCCCTAGAAAAGGGCTTTGTTAAGGTGGCAGAGCCCGGTAATTGCGTAAAACTTAAACYTTTATAATCAGAGATTCAAATCCTCTCCTTAACAAAATGTTTATAATTAATATTTTAATATTAATTGTCCCCATCCTCCTGGCCGTAGCATTTCTCACACTGGTGGAACGGAAAGTTTTAGGGTATATGCAACTTCGAAAAGGCCCAAACATTGTAGGCCCCTATGGCCTACTCCAACCCATTGCAGACGCCATCAAACTTTTTATTAAAGAACCATTACGACCTGCTACATCTTCAATCTCAATATTTATTTTAGCCCCCATCTTAGCCCTAAGTCTAGCCCTAACCATGTGAATTCCCTTGCCTATACCATATCCTCTTATTAATATAAATTTAGGAGTACTATTTATACTAGCAATATCAAGCCTAGCTGTATATTCCATCCTCTGATCAGGCTGAGCCTCCAATTCCAAATACGCACTAATTGGAGCTCTTCGAGCAGTAGCACAAACAATTTCATATGAAGTAACACTAGCAATTATTTTATTATCTGTTCTCATAATAAATGGGTCATTTACACTTTCTACCCTAATTACTACACAAGAACAAGTATGATTAATTTTTCCAGCATGACCCTTAGCAATAATATGATTTATCTCAACACTAGCAGAAACAAACCGAGCCCCATTTGACCTCACTGAAGGTGAATCAGAACTAGTCTCAGGCTTTAACGTAGAGTATGCAGCAGGGCCATTCGCCCTATTTTTCATAGCAGAATACGCAAACATCATTATAATAAATATCTTTACAACAATCCTATTTCTGGGAGCATTCCACAGCCCAATTTTACCAGAACTCTATACAATTAACTTCACTATTAAATCCTTACTACTAACAATTTCTTTCCTATGAATCCGAGCATCCTACCCTCGATTCCGTTATGATCAATTAATACACCTACTATGAAAAAGTTTTTTACCCCTAACACTAGCCCTATGCATATGACACGTATCTCTTCCCATCTTCCTATCAAGCATTCCCCCACAAACATAAGAAATATGTCTGATAAAAGAGTTACTTTGATAGAGTAAATAATAGAGGTTTAAGCCCTCTTATTTCTAGAACTATAGGAATTGAACCTACTCCTAAGAATCCAAAACTCTTCGTGCTCCCAATTACACCAAATCCTAATAGTAAGGTCAGCTAAGTAAGCTATCGGGCCCATACCCCGAAAATGTTGGTTTATATCCTTCCCGTACTAATAAACCCAATCATCTTTATTATTATTCTATCAACAATAATACTAGGAACTATTATTGTTATAATTAGCTCCCACTGACTACTTGTTTGAATTGGATTTGAAATAAATATACTCGCCATTATTCCCATTATAATAAAAAAACATAACCCACGAGCTACAGAAGCATCAACCAAATATTTCTTAACCCAATCAACAGCCTCAATACTACTAATAATGGCGGTCATCATTAATTTAATAATCTCAGGCCAATGAACCGTAATAAAACTATTTAACCCAATAGCATCCATACTCATAACTATTGCCCTTGCCATAAAACTAGGAATAGCCCCATTTCATTTCTGAGTCCCAGAAGTAACACAAGGCATCCCTCTATCATCAGGCCTAATTCTATTAACATGGCAAAAATTAGCACCCATATCCGTACTTTACCAGATCTTTCCATCTATTAATTTAAACATAATTTTAACTATCTCTATTCTATCAATCATAATTGGAGGTTGGGGGGGACTAAACCAAACCCAACTACGAAAAATTATAGCCTATTCATCAATCGCCCACATAGGCTGAATAACAGCAATTTTACCATATAACCCCACAATAATACTACTAAACCTAATTATTTATATTATTATAACCTCCACTATATTTATATTATTTATAGCTAACTCAACTACTACCACCTTATCACTCTCTCATACATGAAATAAAATACCCGTAATAACTATTCTAATTCTTGTAACCCTTTTATCAATAGGAGGACTTCCCCCACTATCAGGATTTATGCCAAAGTGAATAATTATTCAAGAAATAACAAAAAACAACAGCCTTATCCTACCTACCTCTATGGCAATTATAGCTCTGCTAAATTTATATTTCTACACACGACTCACCTACTCCACTGCACTAACAATATTCCCCTCCGTAAACAATATAAAAATAAAATGACAATTTTCCACTACAAAAAAAATAACCCTCCTGCCCACAATACTTGTTTTATCTACTATACTACTACCACTAACACCAATCCTATCAGTACTAGAATAGGAGTTTAGGTTAAACCAGACCAAGAGCCTTCAAAGCCCTAAGCAAGTAAAATATACTTAACTCCTGATAAGGATTGCAAGATTACATCTTACATCAATTGAATGCAAATCAATCACTTTAATTAAGCTAAATCCTCACTAGACTGGTGGGCTCCACCCCCACGAAACTTTAGTTAACAGCTAAATACCCTAGCTAACTGGCTTCAATCTACTTCTCCCGCCGCGAAAAAAAAAAGGCGGGAGAAGCCCCGGCAGAATTGAAGCTGCTTCTTTGAATTTGCAATTCAATGTGTATTTCACCACAAGGCTTGGTAAAAAGAGGGATATAAACCTCTGTCTTTAGATTTACAGTCTAATGCTTCGCTCAGCCATTTTACCTATGTTCATTAACCGCTGATTATTTTCAACTAATCATAAAGATATTGGTACCCTGTATCTATTGTTTGGTGCTTGAGCAGGCATGGTAGGAACTGCCCTAAGCCTGCTAATCCGTGCTGAACTAGGCCAACCCGGGACCCTACTCGGAGATGACCAAATTTATAATGTAATTGTAACCGCACATGCATTCGTAATAATTTTCTTTATAGTTATACCAATTATAATTGGAGGATTTGGTAATTGACTCGTCCCCTTAATAATTGGTGCTCCAGACATAGCATTTCCCCGAATAAATAATATAAGTTTTTGACTCTTGCCTCCTTCCTTTTTATTACTCCTAGCATCATCTATAGTTGAAGCCGGAGCAGGGACAGGTTGAACTGTTTACCCCCCTTTAGCTGGCAATTTAGCTCACGCAGGAGCCTCAGTAGACTTGACTATCTTTTCTCTGCACTTAGCAGGCATCTCCTCAATTTTAGGGGCTATTAACTTTATTACAACAATTATTAATATAAAACCCCCTGCCATATCACAATATCAAACCCCCTTATTCGTGTGATCTGTACTAATCACTGCAGTACTTCTGCTCCTCTCACTCCCTGTATTAGCAGCCGGAATTACAATGCTACTAACAGACCGAAATCTAAATACAACCTTCTTCGATCCGGCAGGAGGCGGAGACCCTATTCTATATCAACACTTATTCTGATTTTTTGGACATCCTGAAGTATATATTCTTATCTTACCTGGTTTTGGTATAATTTCTCATATCGTAACCTACTATTCAGGGAAAAAAGAACCATTTGGGTATATAGGAATAGTCTGAGCTATAATGTCAATTGGATTTTTAGGATTTATTGTATGAGCCCACCACATGTTTACAGTTGGAATAGACGTTGACACACGAGCCTATTTTACATCAGCTACTATAATTATTGCCATTCCAACAGGAGTAAAAGTATTTAGCTGACTAGCAACACTTCATGGAGGCAATATTAAATGATCACCTGCCATAATATGAGCTCTAGGCTTTATTTTCCTTTTCACAGTTGGAGGACTGACCGGAATTGTTCTTGCCAATTCTTCTCTTGACATTGTTCTCCACGACACTTACTATGTAGTTGCACATTTCCACTATGTTTTATCAATAGGGGCTGTATTTGCTATTATAGGAGGATTTGTTCACTGATTTCCACTATTCTCAGGATATACTCTCAATGACACATGAGCTAAAATTCACTTCGTAATTATATTTGTAGGCGTAAATATAACCTTTTTTCCACAACATTTCCTAGGGTTATCCGGTATACCACGACGATATTCTGACTATCCAGACGCATATACAATGTGAAACACAATTTCTTCTATAGGCTCATTCATCTCCCTAACAGCAGTAATACTAATAATTTTTATTATCTGAGAAGCATTTGCATCTAAGCGAGAAGTCTCAACCGTAGAATTAACAACAACAAACTTAGAGTGACTAAACGGGTGCCCTCCACCATATCATACATTTGAAGAACCTACATACGTCAACTTAAAATAAGAAAGGAAGGAATCGAACCCCCTATAACTGGTTTCAAGCCAACATCATAACCACTATGTCTTTCTCAATCAATGAGGCGTTAGTAAAATATTATATAACTTTGTCAAGGTTAAGTTACAGATGAAAACCCTGTACACCTCACATGGCTTACCCTATACAATTAGGCTTCCAAGATGCAACATCACCCATTATAGAAGAGTTATTACATTTTCATGATCATACACTAATAATCGTCTTTTTAATTAGCTCACTAGTACTCTATATTATTTCATTAATGCTAACTACAAAATTAACTCACACTAGTACAATAAACGCCCAAGAAGTAGAAACAGTCTGAACCATTTTACCAGCTATTATCTTGATCTTAATTGCTCTTCCGTCTTTACGAATTCTCTACATAATAGATGAAATCAATAACCCATCGCTCACAGTAAAAACTATAGGACATCAATGATATTGAAGCTATGAATATACAGACTATGAAGACCTAAGCTTCGATTCCTATATAATTCCAACATCAGAACTAAAGCCAGGAGAATTACGATTGCTAGAAGTAGATAACCGAGTTGTTTTACCAATAGAAGTAACAATCCGAATACTTATCTCTTCTGAAGATGTATTACACTCTTGAGCCGTACCTTCCCTAGGACTAAAAACAGATGCAATTCCAGGACGCTTAAATCAAACAACTCTCATATCAACTCGACCAGGTTTATACTACGGACAATGCTCCGAAATCTGTGGATCAAATCACAGTTTTATACCTATTGTTCTTGAGCTAGTCCCACTAAGCTACTTCGAAAAATGATCTGCGTCAATATTATAAAATCATTAAGAAGCTAAAATAGCACTAGCCTTTTAAGCTAGAGACTGAGAACATAAATATTCTCCTTAATGATATGCCACAACTAGATACATCCACATGATTTATAATAATTATATCAATGTTCCTAACCCTCTTTATCATCTTCCAATTAAAAGTTTCAAAACATACCTTTCTCTTTAATCCAGAACCCATATCAACTAAATTACAAAAACAAAACACCCCTTGAGAAACAAAATGAACGAAAATTTATTTGCCTCTTTTATTACCCCAATAATTTTAGGTTTTCCACTTGCTATCTTTATCGTTATTTTTCCTAGCCTACTGTTTCCAACATCAAACCGTCTAGTTAATAACCGTCTTATTTCTCTTCAACAATGAGTATTTCAACTTGTATCAAAACAAATAATAGGAATTCATAATACCAAAGGACAAACATGAACATTAATATTAATATCCCTCATTATATTTATTGGATCAACAAACCTATTAGGTCTGCTGCCCCACTCATTTACACCAACCACACAACTGTCAATAAATCTTGGTATAGCCATCCCCCTATGAGCAGGAACTGTAATTATAGGCTTCCGAAATAAAACCAAAGCATCACTTGCCCATTTTCTCCCACAAGGAACACCCACTCTACTAATCCCAATACTAGTTATTATTGAAACTATTAGCCTTTTCATTCAGCCAGTTGCCCTAGCTGTACGATTAACAGCTAACATTACTGCAGGGCACTTACTAATTCACCTAATTGGAGGAGCTACACTTGCACTAATAAATATTAGTACTACAATAGCCCTTATTACATTTATTATTCTAGTCCTACTTACAATTCTCGAGTTCGCAGTAGCTATAATTCAGGCCTATGTATTTACCCTCCTAGTAAGCCTCTACCTGCATGATAACACATAATGACACACCAAACCCATTCTTATCATATAGTAAACCCAAGCCCCTGACCTCTAACAGGAGCTTTATCAGCCCTTTTAATAACTTCCGGTTTAATTATGTGATTTCACTTTAATTCAATAGCCCTATTAATAATTGGTCTAACAACAAATTTTCTTACAATATATCAATGATGACGAGATATTATCCGAGAAAGCACCTTCCAAGGACACCATACCCCAACTGTCCAAAAAGGCCTCCGCTATGGAATAATCCTTTTTATTATTTCTGAAGTCTTATTTTTTACCGGATTCTTTTGAGCATTTTATCACTCAAGCCTTGCTCCAACTCCCGAACTAGGTGGCTGCTGACCTCCAACAGGTATTCATCCACTCAACCCCCTAGAAGTCCCTCTACTTAATACCTCTGTTCTACTAGCTTCAGGAGTCTCTATTACTTGAGCTCACCACAGCCTCATAGAGGGGAACCGTAATCCTATGCTCCAAGCCCTATTTATTACCATTACTCTAGGTGTCTATTTTACACTTTTACAAGCCTCAGAGTATTATGAAGCACCTTTTACTATCTCAGACGGAGTCTATGGCTCAACCTTCTTCGTAGCTACAGGCTTCCACGGCCTACATGTTATTATTGGATCTACCTTCCTAATTGTCTGCTTTTTCCGCCAACTAAAATATCATTTTACTTCTAGTCACCATTTCGGTTTTGAGGCCGCTGCCTGATACTGACATTTCGTGGATGTGGTATGACTATTCCTCTACGTATCTATTTATTGATGAGGCTCATATTCTTTTAGTATTAATAAGTACAACTGACTTCCAATCAGTTAGCTTCGGTAAAACCCGAAAAAGAATAATAAACCTGATATTAGCTCTTCTAACTAACTTTACACTATCCTCACTACTTGTCATCATCGCGTTCTGACTCCCTCAGCTAAACGTCTATTCAGAAAAAACAAGTCCATACGAATGTGGATTTGACCCTATAGGATCAGCTCGCTTACCTTTCTCAATAAAATTTTTCTTAGTGGCTATTACATTTCTTCTCTTTGACCTAGAAATTGCACTCCTTTTACCACTACCATGAGCCTGCCAAACAAATAATCTAAATACTATACTTACCATAGCCCTTTTCTTAATTCTACTACTAGCTGCAAGCCTAGCCTATGAATGAATCAACAAAGGACTAGAATGAACCGAATATGGTATTTAGTTTAAAGTAAAATAAATGATTTCGACTCATTAGACTGTGATTAAAATCACAACTACCAAATGTCTCTAGTATATATAAATATTATAACAGCATTCATAGTATCCCTTACAGGACTATTAATATATCGATCTCACCTTATATCATCTCTTCTATGCCTAGAAGGAATAATATTAGCCCTATTCGTGATAGCCACCCTAACAATTTTAAACGCACACTTCACCCTAGCAAGCATGATACCTATTATTTTGCTAGTTTTTGCAGCCTGCGAAGCAGCACTAGGACTATCGTTACTAGTAATAGTATCAAATACATATGGCACTGACTATGTTCAAAACCTAAACCTACTTCAATGCTAAAATATATTATTCCTACAATAATACTTATACCTCTGACCTGATTATCAAAAGGCAATATAATCTGAATCAACTCCACAACTTATAGCCTATTAATTAGCCTTACAAGCCTCCCTCTTATAAGCCAATTCAACGACAACAGCCTAAATTTTTCATTACTATTTTTCTCTGATTCCCTATCAATACCACTATTAATTTTAACTATATGACTTCTTCCTCTAATATTAATAGCAAGTCAGCACCACTTATCAAAAGAAAGCTTAACTCGAAAAAAACTATACATTACTATGTTGATCTTGCTACAACTATTTCTAATTATAACCTTTACTGCTATAGAATTAATTTTATTTTATATTTTATTTGAAGCAACACTAGTTCCAACACTTATTATTATTACCCGATGAGGAAATCAAACTGAACGCCTAAACGCAGGTCTCTACTTCTTATTTTATACACTAGCAGGCTCTCTTCCACTACTCGTTGCACTAATTTACCTCCAAAATATTACTGGATCCCTAAACTTTTTAATTCTCCAATATTGAGTACAACCTCTATCAAGTTCCTGATCAAACGTTTTTATATGACTAGCATGTATAATAGCCTTCATAGTAAAAATACCACTATATGGACTTCACCTTTGATTACCCAAAGCTCATGTAGAAGCCCCTATTGCAGGCTCTATAGTTCTTGCAGCAGTTCTACTGAAATTAGGAGGATATGGTATATTACGAATTACAATGTTCCTAAATCCACTTACCGAATTTATAGCATATCCCTTTATTATATTATCACTATGAGGCATAATTATAACTAGCTCAATCTGCCTTCGCCAAACAGATCTTAAATCACTAATCGCATACTCTTCCGTTAGCCACATAGCACTTGTCATCGTAGCTATTCTTATTCAAACACCCTGAAGCTATATAGGAGCCACAGCCCTAATAATTGCCCACGGCCTTACCTCATCCATACTCTTTTGCCTAGCAAACTCCAACTACGAACGAACCCATAGCCGAACAATAATTCTAGCCCGGGGCCTACAAACCTTTCTCCCACTAATAGCCACTTGATGACTTCTAGCAAGCCTAACTAATCTAGCCCTCCCTCCAACAATTAATCTTATTGGAGAACTATTTGTAGTAATATCTACCTTCTCATGATCTAATATCACAATTATTTTAATAGGACTAAATATAGTAATTACTGCCTTATATTCCCTTTATATATTAATTACAACACAACGAGGCAAATATACTTATCATATTAACAACATTCTACCTTCCTTTACACGAGAAAATGCTCTCATATCATTACATATACTACCCCTACTACTACTATCACTAAATCCAAAAATTATTCTAGGACCCTTGTACTGTAAATATAGTTTAAAAAAAACATTAGATTGTGAATCTAATAATAGGAGCTTACACCTCCTTATTTGCCGAAAAAGCATGCAAGAACTGCTAATTCTATGCTCCCATGTATAATAACATGGCTTTTTCGAACTTTTAAAGGATAGTAGTAATCCGTTGGTCTTAGGAGCCAAAAAATTGGTGCAACTCCAAATAAAAGTAATAAACCTATTTTCTACTTTTACACTAGCTACTCTACTCTTATTAACTATTCCTATTATAATTACAAGCTCTAATTACTACAAAACCTATAATTATCCACTATATGTAAAAACAACCATCTTGTATGCTTTCATCACCAGCATAATTCCCACAATAATATTTATCCACACAGGCCAAGAAATAATTATCTCAAACTGACACTGACTTACAATCCAAACAATTAAACTGTCACTAAGCTTTAAAATAGATTATTTCTCAATAATATTTGTTCCAGTAGCACTATTTGTCACATGATCTATTATAGAATTTTCTATATGATACATACACTCAGACCCCAACATTAATCAATTTTTCAAATATCTCCTCCTATTTCTCATCACTATACTTATCCTTGTTACAGCAAACAACCTATTTCAATTATTTATTGGGTGAGAAGGCGTAGGAGTAATATCATTTCTATTAATTGGATGATGGTATGGACGAGCAGACGCAAACACAGCAGCCCTGCAAGCAATTCTATATAATCGCATTGGGGATATCGGCTTTATTCTAACAATAGCATGATTCCTTACCAATCTTAATGCCTGAGATTTTCAACAGATTTTTATGCTAAACCCAAATAATACTAATGTACCTCTAATAGGCCTTGCACTAGCCGCAACCGGAAAATCTGCTCAATTCGGCCTACACCCATGATTACCATCCGCAATAGAAGGTCCTACTCCTGTCTCAGCATTACTCCATTCAAGTACAATAGTAGTAGCAGGCATTTTCCTACTAATTCGTTTTTACCCACTAATAGAAAATAACAAATTTGCACAATCCACTTTATTATGTCTAGGAGCTATTACTACCCTTTTTACAGCAATATGCGCTCTTACCCAAAATGATATCAAAAAAATTATCGCTTTCTCTACATCCAGCCAATTAGGTCTTATAATAGTAACGATTGGCATCAATCAACCCTACCTAGCATTCCTTCACATTTGCACCCACGCTTTTTTTAAAGCCATATTATTTATATGCTCCGGTTCCATTATCCATAGTCTAAATGATGAACAAGATATTCGAAAAATAGGCGGCTTATTTAAAGCCATACCATTTACTACAACAGCCCTAATTATTGGCAGCCTAGCATTAACAGGAATGCCTTTTCTCACTGGATTTTATTCCAAAGATCTTATTATCGAAACCGTTAACACGTCGTATACCAACGCCTGAGCCCTCTTAATAACATTAATTGCCACTTCCTTCACAGCTATCTACAGTACTCGCATCATTTTCTATGCACTCCTAGGACAGCCTCGATTCCCGACTTTAGTTACTATTAACGAAAATAACCCTCTTCTAACTAACTCCATCAAGCGCTTAATAATCGGAAGCCTCTTCGCAGGATTTATTATTTCTAATAATATTCCCCCAACAACAATTTTTCAAATAACAATACCCCACTACTTAAAAATAACAGCCCTAGCAGCAACAATCTTAGGCTTTATCCTAGCACTAGAAATTAGTAACATAACTCAAAATCTAAAATTCAACTACCCATCAAACGCCTTTAAATTCTCCAACATACTAGGCTATTTCCCTACAATCATACACCGCCTAGCTCCCTACATAAATTTAACAATAAGCCAAAAATCAGCTTCCTCCCTCCTAGATCTAATCTGGCTCGAAAATGTCTTACCAAAAACAATTTCACTTATACAAACAAAAATATCAATTATAATTACAAACCAAAAAGGCTTAATCAAACTATATTTCCTTTCTTTCCTAATTACAATTATTATCAGCACCATCCTACTTAATTTCCACGAGTAATTTCCATAATGACTACCACACCAATCAATAAAGATCAACCAGTCACAACAACTAATCAAGTCCCATAGCTATATAAAGCCGCAATTCCTATAGCCTCCTCACTAAAAAACCCAGAGTCCCCTGTGTCATAAATAACTCAATCCCCCAAACCATTGAACTGAAATACAACCTCAATCTCTTCATCTTTTATTACATAAAAAATTATCATAGCCTCTATTAATAAACCAGTTACAAACCCCCCTAAAACAACTTTATTAGACACTCAAATCTCAGGATACTGCTCGGTAGCTATAGCTGTTGTATAACCAAAAACCACCATTATTCCCCCCAAGTAAATTAAAAAGACTATTAAACCTAAGAAAGACCCACCAAAATTCAATACTATACCACAACCAACTCCACCACTTACAATTAAACCTAGTCCCCCATAAATAGGCGAAGGTTTTGAAGAAAACCCTACAAAACCAAGCACAAAAATGATACTTAAAATAAATACAATATATGTTATCATTATTCTCGCATGGAATCTAACCACGACTAATGATATGAAAAACCATCGTTGTTATTCAACTACAAGAACACCAATGACCTACATCCGAAAAACTCACCCACTAATAAAAATTGTAAATAACGCATTCATCGACCTCCCAGCTCCATCAAACATTTCATCATGATGAAACTTTGGCTCTCTGCTAGGAATTTGCTTAATTCTACAAATCCTCACCGGCTTATTCTTAGCAATACACTACGCATCCGACACAACAACAGCATTTTCCTCTGTCACCCATATCTGTCGAGACGTCAATTACGGCTGAATCATTCGGTATATGCATGCCAACGGAGCATCAATATTTTTTATCTGCCTATTTATACACGTAGGACGAGGACTATACTACGGCTCATACACCTTTCTAGAAACATGGAATATTGGAGTAATTCTCCTATTCACGGTAATAGCCACAGCATTCGTAGGGTATGTCTTACCATGGGGACAAATATCATTTTGAGGAGCAACAGTTATTACAAACCTCCTCTCAGCAATTCCATATATTGGCACAAACTTAGTTGAATGAATCTGAGGAGGCTTTTCCGTAGACAAAGCAACCCTAACCCGATTCTTCGCTTTCCACTTTATCCTTCCATTTATCATTACAGCACTTGCTATAATTCACTTACTTTTTCTCCACGAAACAGGATCTAATAACCCAACAGGAATTCCATCAGACGCAGACAAAATCCCATTCCACCCCTACTATACTATCAAAGACATCATAGGTGTCCTACTCCTAATCTTTTTCCTAATACTACTAGTTTTATTCGCACCAGACCTACTCGGAGACCCAGACAACTACACCCCAGCTAACCCACTTAATACCCCTCCCCATATTAAACCTGAATGATACTTTCTATTTGCATACGCAATTCTACGATCAATCCCAAATAAACTAGGAGGAGTATTAGCCCTAGTCCTATCTATCTTAGTTCTGATTCTCATACCTCTACTCCACACATCTAAACAACGCAGCATAATATTCCGACCATTCAGCCAATGTCTCTTCTGAGCTCTAGTGGCAGACCTACTAACACTTACATGAATCGGAGGGCAGCCAGTTGAATACCCCTTTGTTGTTATTGGACAACTAGCATCAATTCTATATTTTCTTATCATTCTAGTACTAATACCAATTACCAGCACAATCGAAAACAACCTCCTAAAATGAAGATTAGTCTTTGTAGTACACTTAATACACTGGTCTTGTAAACCAGAAAAGGAGATAACTAACCTCCCTAAGACTCAAGGAAGAAGCCATAGCCCCACTATCAACACCCAAAGCTGAAGTTCTATTTAAACTATTCCCTGACGCTCTATTAATATAGCTTCATAAAATTTAAGAGCCTTGTCAGTATTAAATTTCCAAAAACCCTTAATAATTTAATACAGTTTTGCACTCAACAGCCATATTATAATTTTAATATCATTAAACCACATAACATATGCATACACATAATTCTGCGTGGCTATAGTACATAAAATTAATGTATCAAGACATACTATGTATAATAGTACATTACATTATATACCCCATGCTTATAAGCAAGTACATGATATTATTTATAGTACATAGTACATATTATTATTGATCGTACATGGCACATTAAGTCAAATCAGTTCTTGTCAACATGCGTATCCCGTCCCCTAGATCACGAGCTTAACTACCATGCCGCGTGAAACCAGCAACCCGCTTGGCAGGGATCCCTCTTCTCGCTCCGGGCCCATTTATCGTGGGGGTAGCTATTTAATGAATTTTATCAGACATCTGGTTCTTTCTTCAGGGCCATCTCACCTAAAATCGCCCACTCTTTCCTCTTAAATAAGACATCTCGATGGACTAATGACTAATCAGCCCATGCTCACACATAACTGTGGTGTCATACATTTGGTATTTTTATTTTTTGGGGGGATGCTTGGACTCAGCTATGGCCGTCAAAGGCCCCGACCCGGAGCATAAATTGTAGCTGGACTTAACTGCATCTTGAGCATCCCCATAATGGTAGGCATGGGCATTGCAGTCAATGGTAACAGGACATAATTATTATTTCATGATTCAACCCTATAACTTTTTTCCCCCCCCCCTTAAAATTTTCCCCCTTATATGGTTACCACCATTTTTAACACACTTCTCCCTAGATAATATTTTAAATTTATCGCATTTTCAATACTTATTTAGTACTCTAGGACGAGGTAAGTATATAAGCGCCATTTTTTCTTCCCCAAATCATA